AAATAGTTTTATTTTGGCTAAAAAATTTATTATAAATTTATTTTATATGTAAATTTTTGTGTGTTTAATTATCTATCTTAATGAAATTTAATTTTATTTATTTTCAGTAATTAATTTTATTATATTTAAAGAAATTTATAAATAGTAATATTTTAAAGTATTGATGAAATTTGTGCCAGCAATCGCGGTTATACAAATAATATAAATAAATTTTATTGATAAAAGTTAAATTAAAAATTGTTTAAATAATATTATTTATGTTAGGTTAAATTTTATAAATAATTTTTATTAATTTTTTAAAAAATTGAAGCTTATAAATTTTAAATTAAAACTAGGATTAGATACCCTATTATTATAAAATGTAGTTATAAATATTTGAGTAGTAATAGTTATGTTCTTGAAACTTAAAAAATTTGGCGGTATTTTTATCTATTTAGAGGAACTTGTTTAGTAATCGATATTCCACGATGGACCTTACTTAGTTTTGTTAAATTTATTTGTATATCGCTGTTATAGAATATTTTATGAGAAAAATTAATATTCAATAATTAAAATAATAATTTATGTCAAGTCAAGGTGCAGTTTATAATTAAGTTTTTAATGAGTTACAATAAATTTATTTAAATGGATATTATAATGTAATTTATAATTGAAGGTGGATTTAATAGTAAAATTTTATAGATAAAAAATTTGATTTTAGTTCAAAAATATGTACACATCGCCCGTCGCTCTTATTATTAAGATAAGATAAGTCGTAACATAGTAGATGTACTGGAAAGTGTATCTAGAATGACAATTTAAAGCTTATTTAATAAAGTATTTCATTTACATTGAAAAGATTGTTGTGTAAATCAATATAAATTGATAATTATATTTTATTTATTAATTTTATTTATTAAAATTTTATTATATTAAAAATAATTATATTAATTAAATTTTGTTTTATTATTTTATAAAGAATAAATAATTTAAATTATAGTTTAAAAGTATTTTAAAAGAATATTGAAATAAATTGAAAAATTTTTATATAAAAAGAATTTTTAATTTAAAGTACCTTGTGTATCAGTGTTTATTAATTAAAAAATATATTTATATTTTTCTCGATTTTAAAAGAGTTAATAAATTATTATAAATAACGTTTTAAAGTTTATTATTTATAATTTATTAGAAATGAAATGTTATTCGTTTTTAAAGGTATCTAGTTTTTTAAGAAATAAATTTAATTTAGTTTTTTAAAAGTTTTTATTTAATTTTTAATAAAAAATTTTTATAAAATATTATTTTATGGGATAAGCTATAAAATATAATTATTAAAAATAAATAAGTTATATTAAAAATACATATTCTTAGAATTAGAAATTGTTGATAATTTTGTTATAAATTATTTTTGATATTAAATTATTTAATGTTTATTTTAATTGTTTTATTAAAATATTTATTTTAATTTTAAAAATAAATTAATAATGATAAAATTAGTATATATTTTATTTAATAGATAATTTTATAATGATAATTTTAAATAAAGAATTCGGCAAATAATAAATGTTCGCCTGTTTAACAAAAACATGTCCTTTTGTATTTATTTATAAGGTCTAACCTGCCCACTGAAAAATTTAAATGGCCGCAGAATTTTAACTGTGCAAAGGTAGCATAATCATTAGTCTTTTAATTGAAGGCTTGTATGAATGGTTGAACGAAACATAAACTGTTTCATTTAAATTTATAATAGAATTTTATTTTTTAGTTAAAAAGCTAAAATTTAATTGAAAGACGAGAAGACCCTATAGATCTTTATATTAAACAAATTTTGATTATAAAGATATTTTTAATTAATAATTTATAAAATATTTTATTGGGGTGATATTAAAATTTAATTAACTTTTAATAATTATTTTACATAAATTAGTGAATTTAATGATCCTTTATTAATGATTAAAAAATTAAGTTACCTTAGGGATAACAGCGTAATTTTTTTAGAGAGTTCATATCGATAAAAAAGATTGCGACCTCGATGTTGGATTAAGAAATAATTTTAGGCGCAGTTGTTTAAAATTTAAGTCTGTTCGACTTTTAAATTCTTACATGATCTGAGTTCAAACCGGCGTAAGCCAGGTTGGTTTCTATCTTTAATTAATTAAAATATTTTAGTACGAAAGGGCCAAATATTTAAAAAATAATTTTTTTAGAAATTGAATTAAATTAAATTTTATAAATACTATTTTGGCAGATTAGTGTAATAAATTTAGAATTTATATATGTAATTAAATATTACAAATAGTAATTTTTTATATAGATTTGATTTTACCATTATTAAGAAGTTTATTACTCATTATTTGTGTATTAGTAGGAGTTGCTTTTTTAACATTATTAGAACGAAAAGTTTTAGGTTATATTCAAATTCGAAAAGGTCCTAATAAAGTAGGATTAATAGGAATTCCTCAACCATTTTGTGATGCAATTAAGTTATTTACTAAAGAACAAACTTATCCTTTATTGTCAAATTATATTTCATATTATTTTTCTCCTGTTATTTCATTATTTTTATCTTTATTAGTTTGAATATGTATACCTGTTTTTTTGAAGTTATTTTCTTTTAATTTAGGTATTTTATTTTTTTTATGTTGTACTAGATTAGGTGTATATACAGTAATAATTGCTGGTTGATCATCTAATTCTAATTATGCTTTATTAGGGGGGTTACGTGCTGTTGCTCAAACTATTTCTTATGAAGTTAGATTAGCTTTAATTTTATTATCTTTTGTTTTTTTAATTGGAAATTATAATTTAATAAGTTTTATAATTTTTCAAAAATATTTATGATTTATTTTTATATTATTTCCTTTATCTTTAGTATGATTTAGAAGATGTTTAGCAGAAACAAATCGTACGCCTTTTGATTTTGCAGAAGGGGAATCTGAATTAGTTTCTGGATTTAATGTTGAATATAGAAGAGGAGGATTTGCATTAATTTTTTTAGCTGAATATGCTAGAATTTTATTTATAAGAATATTATTTAGAGTAATTTTTTTAGGAAGAAATGTTTATGATATAAATTTTTATATTAAATTAACTTTTATTTCTTTTTTATTTATTTGAGCTCGTGGAACATTACCTCGATTTCGTTATGATAAATTAATATATTTAGCTTGAAAATGTTTTTTACCTTTATCTTTAAATTATTTGATATTATTTATTGGATTGAAAATTTTAATTATTTCTTTTATTTAATTAATTTTTTTTAGTAAAAAGTTAATAAAAATTTTATTTTTATCTTATGTTTTCAAAACATATGCTTATTTCAAGCTCATTAACTAATTATAATAAGTTAATTAATTAAGTTATCTCATCATTTAGTGATAATTGGGTTAATAATAAAGTATGAAAAATAAACAATTGTTAATACTTGCCCTAATAAAATATAAGGGTCTTCTACAGGACGAGCTCCAATTCATGTTAATAAAATTACAGTTATAGTTATTAATCAAAATAAAAATTGATTAATTGGGTAAAATTGAATTCCTCGAAATTTTCTTAAATGAGTAAAGGGTAAAATTACTAAAATTGCAATAGATAATACTAATGCAATTACTCCTCCTAATTTATTAGGGATTGATCGTAAAATTGCATAAGCAAATAAAAAGTATCATTCTGGTTGAATATGAATAGGAGTAACTAATGGATTAGCAGGAATGAAATTATCTGGGTCTCCTAATAAGTATGGATTAATTAATGTTAATATAATTAGTATTATAATTATAATAATAAATCCTACAATATCTTTAAATGAAAAATAAGGGTGGAAAGGAATTTTATCTCTATTAGAATTGACTCCTAAAGGGTTATTAGAACCTGTTTGATGAAGAAATAATAAATGAATTATAGTTATAGCGGCAACGATAAAAGGCAAAATAAAATGAAAAGTGAAGAATCGTGTTAATGTTGCGTTATCTACAGCAAATCCTCCTCAAACTCATTGAACTAAGTCTGGTCCTAAATATGGAATTGCAGATAATAAATTGGTAATAACAGTAGCTCCTCAAAAAGATATTTGTCCTCAGGGTAATACATATCCTATGAAAGCAGTTCCTATTACTAAAAATAAAAGTAAAACTCCGGCTAGTCATGTAGGGGTAAATAAAAATGATCCATAATATATTCCTCGTCCAATATGTAGATATAAGCAAATAAAAAAAAAAGATGCTCCGTTTGCATGTAATGTTCGTAATAATCAACCATAATTTACATCTCGACAAATATGAGTTACTCTATTAAAAGCTATGTTAATGTCTGCAGTATAATGTATTGCTAAAAATAATCCAGTAGCAATTTGAATAATTAAACATAATCCTAAAAGAGAGCCAAAATTTCATCAAGCAGAAATATTAATTGGTGCTGGTAAATCTACTAAAGCATTATTTATAATACTAAATAAGGGGTGTCTAGATCGTAAAGGTTTATTCATTGGTTTTAGTTTATTATTCGAAGGGGCCCATAAAAAATATTAGTAATTTTTACAATTACAATTAATGTAATTAATAAATAAATAATTAATAAAATAGAAATCAGGTTTGTTGGGTAATTATATAATTTATTTAATATTAAAGAATTTTCTTGAATAAAAGAATTTAAATTATATATTTCGTTTATTTCATTATTATATAATAAAGGATAAATATTTATTTTGTCAATAACAATTATGAATAATAATAATATTGAAATTATTATAAATGAAATGAAAATTAAATTAGATGATAAAGAGAATATTTCATTAGAAGCTAATGATGTAACATAAATGAATAAGACTAATATTCCTCCTAAAAAAATTAAAAATAGAATATAAGAAAATCAAAATGTTTTTGTTAATAAGCCTGTAATTAGACAAATTAAAAATGTTTGTAATAACAATATTAATCCTATGGCTAAAGGATGATTTATTTGTATAAAAATTAATCTAGAAATTAAGGTTAATAAATATATAATTATTTGAACAATATCAAGAAATAGTTTATATAAAATATTAATTTTGGAGATTAATGAAAAAGAATTTCTTTTTTCTTGAAGTTTTAAAAAAATTATTTTATTTTTGATTTACAAGACCAATGTTTTTTTTAAACTATTAAAACTTTACTAATGATAATATTTATTTATTGAAGATTACCAATTTTTATATTTTTAATTGGAATTTTAGTTTTTATTTCTAATTATAAACATTTACTTTCTATATTATTAAGTTTAGAATATATTGTTTTAAGATTATTTTTATTATTATTTATATATTTAAATTATTTATCTTATGAAGGATTTTTTAGAATAATATTTTTAGTATTTAGAGTTTGTGAAGGGGCATTAGGTTTATCAATTTTAGTTTCAATAATTCGTGTATATGGAAATGATTATTTTCAATCTTTTAGAATTTTACAATGTTAAAATTTTTATTTTTTTTAATTTTATTGATTCCTTTAGTTTTTATAAAAAAAATATTTTGAACGGTTCAAAATATAATATTTTTATTAAGATTTTTATTTATTTTTATAAATTATCAATCTAATTATTTTATAAATGTAAGTTATTTTATAGGTTGTGATATATTATCTTATGGTATAATTTTATTAAGATTATGAATTTGTTCTTTAATGTTAATAGCAAGAAGATCTATTAATAAATATAATAATTATAGAAATTTATTTTTATTAAATGTTTTATTATTGTTATTATTTTTATATTTAACATTTAGAAGATTATCTTTATTTATATTTTATTTATTTTTTGAAAGAAGATTAATTCCTACAATATTTTTAATTTTAGGATGAGGATATCAACCAGAACGTTTACAAGCTGGGGTTTATTTATTGTTTTATACTCTTTTAGCCTCTTTGCCTATATTAGTATGTATTTTTTATTTATTTAATGATTTGAATACAATAAATTTTTATTTAATAAATAATAATTTATATATAAATTTTTTGGTTTATGTAAGTATATTAATAGCTTTTTTAGTAAAGATACCTATGTTTTTAGTTCATTTATGATTACCAAAGGCTCATGTTGAGGCTCCTGTTTCAGGGTCTATAATTTTAGCAGGAATTATATTAAAATTAGGAGGATATGGTTTATTACGTATTTTTTCTTTTATTCAGTTATTAGGATTAAAACTAAATTTTGTTTGAATAAGTATTAGTTTAGTTGGGGGAGTATTAGTTAGATTTATTTGTTTACGTCAAATTGATTTAAAAGCTTTAATTGCTTATTCATCTGTTGCTCATATAGGAATTGTATTAAGAGGTTTAATAACAATAACTTATTGAGGATATTGTGGGTCTTATAGATTAATAATTGCTCATGGACTATGTTCATCAGGTTTATTTTGTTTAGCAAATATTTCTTATGAACGAATTGGAAGACGAAGATTATTAATTAATCGTGGTTTATTAAATTTTATACCAAGAATAGCTTTATGATGATTTTTATTAAGTTCTGCTAATATAGCTGCTCCTCCTACTTTAAATTTGTTAGGTGAAATTAGATTATTAAATAGAATTGTAAGTTGATCGTGAATTTCTATAATTATATTATCTTTACTATCTTTTTTTAGAGCTGCCTATACATTATATTTATATTCTTATAGACAACATGGAAAAATTTCTTCTATAATTTATGCCTTTTCTGGTGGATTAAATCGTGAATATTTATTATTATTTTTACATTGATTTCCTTTAAATTTATTAATTTTAAAAAGAGACATATGTATATTATGATTATAATTTTATAATATAATATATATAATGATTTAAATAGTTTATAAAAATATTGATTTGTGGTGTCAGAGATATGAATTTATTCATTTTAAATCGTGAAATATTTATCAATTTGTTTAATTAGATTTATTAATTTAATTATTTTAAGTTTTTTTTTATTTATTTTAAGAATTAATTTTTTGTTAATAAATTATACAATATTTATTGAATGAGAAATTGTTTCTTTAAATTCAATAAGAGTTGTAATAACTTTTTTATTTGATTGAATAAGATTAATATTTATATCTTTTGTTTTATTAATTTCATCTTTAGTGATTTATTATAGAAAAGAGTATATATCTAGAGATGTTAATATTAATCGTTTTATTATTTTAGTTTTAATATTTGTTTTTTCTATAATAATATTAATTATTAGTCCTAATTTAATTAGTATTTTATTAGGATGAGATGGATTAGGTCTTGTTTCTTATTGTTTAGTTATTTATTTTCAAAATGTAAAATCTTATAATGCAGGGATATTGACTGCATTATCTAATCGGATTGGTGATGTTGCTTTATTATTAGCTATTGCTTGAATATTAAATTATGGAAGATGAAATTATATTTTTTATTTAGAATTTATATATAATAATTTTGAAATATTATTAATTGGTGGATTAATTATATTAGCTGCTATAACAAAAAGAGCTCAAATTCCTTTTTCTTCTTGATTACCTGCAGCAATGGCTGCTCCTACTCCTGTTTCTGCATTAGTTCATTCTTCAACTTTAGTTACTGCTGGAGTTTATTTATTAATTCGGTTTAATTTTTTATTAGTTGATTCAATTTGAGGTCAATTTTTGTTATTATTTTCTGGATTAACAATATTTATAGCGGGGTTAGGTGCAAATTTTGAGTTTGATTTAAAAAAGATTATTGCTCTTTCTACTTTAAGACAATTAGGTTTAATAATAAGAATTTTATCAATAGGATTTTATAAGTTAGCTTTTTTTCATCTTTTAACACATGCTTTATTTAAAGCTTTATTATTTATATGTGCAGGAGCAATTATTCATAATATAAATAATTCTCAAGATATTCGTTTTATAGGAGGTTTAGTTAATCATATACCTTTAACTTCTTCTTGTTTGAATGTGGCTAATTTAGCATTATGTGGAATACCTTTTTTAGCAGGATTTTATTCAAAGGATTTAATTTTAGAAATTGTTAGTTTATCAAATATTAATTTATTTAGATTTTTTTTATATTTTTTTTCTACAGGATTAACTGTTTGTTATTCTTTTCGTTTGGTTTTTTATACTATAACAGGCGAGTTAAATTGTAGATCATTAAATATATTAAATGACGAAGGATGAATTATATTGAAAGGAATAATAGGATTATTAATAATAAGAATTATTGGAGGAAGTATTTTAAATTGATTAATTTTTCCTATTCCTGCAATAATTTGTTTACCTTGATATTTAAAATTTTTAACTTTATTTGTTTGTATTATTGGAGGATTAATTGGTTATTTTATATCTAATGTAAATTTATATTTTATAAATAAGTCTTTAGATAAGTATAGTTTAATTAATTTTTTAGGGAGAATATGATATATACCATATTTATCAACATATGGAATTATTTTTTATCCTTTAAATGTGGGGGTATTAGTAATAAAAAGTTTTGATCAAGGTTGGTCAGAATATTTTGGAGCTCAAAAATTATACCAAAATTTAACTATATATTCTCAATTAAATCAAGTTATTCAAAATAATAATTTAAAAATTTATTTGTTAACTTTTATTTTTTGAATTATAATTTTGTTAGGACTTTCTTTTATAATTTTATAATATTCAAATAGCTTATAATTAGAGTATAACATTGAAGATGTTAGGGAGATTTATAAATCTTTGAATAAATTAGATAATAAAAATAAGTAATTTATAAAAGATAAATTCTTTATTTTTACAATGAAAATGTAATGTTTTTATAAACTATATAAATAGAAGTATAAATGGAATTTAACCATTAAAGAAAAAAGTTAGCAGCTTTTACTTGATCTTCATACTTCCTTAATTGGAGTTAAATCTCAATTTTATCATTAACAGTGATAGACCTCTTTTTTGGTTTCAATTAAAGAATAAGAATGAAAAAACATTTAAGATTAGGTCGAAACTAATTGCAATAAATCGCTTCATATTCATTTTAATAAATTTATGTTTTTAGTAGATTATTTATATTTTATATTTTTTAGATCATTGATTTGTTTTGTAATTAAGGAAGATTGATTAAAATATCAATACTTTTTGAATGCAAATCAAATGTTATAATTAACTACATCCCTATAGATTAAAATATAAATTAATTTCTTCAATTTAAAGCTCCTTGATTTCATTCATGGTATAGCCCAATTAATAGAATAAAAATAAAAATTATTCTAGTAATTATTCATATAAATATATTAGAAAAATTTAAAATTAAAATTATTGGTAAAATTAAAGCAATTTCTACATCAAAAATTAAGAAAATAATTGTAATTAAAAAGAATCGTAAAGAAAAAGGAAGACGAGAAGATGAACTAGGATCAAATCCACATTCAAATGGAGATCTTTTTTCTCGATCAATGAAAGATTTTTTTGATAAAATAGAAGCAATTGTTATAGTAATAATAGCAATTAATAAAATGATTAATGATATTAATAATATAGAAAACATTATTTATACTATAATAATTATAGCCCTTGTAATTGGAAGTCACATATACTTTTATACTATATAAATTAGTGTTAATTTCCTCATCAATAAATTGAAACATAAAGGAATAATCATACAATGTCTACAAAATGTCAATATCAAGCAGCTGCTTCAAAACCAAAATGATGGTTTCTAGAAAAATGGTTATTAATATGTCGAATTAAACATACAAGTAAAAAAGTAGTTCCAATTAAAACGTGTAATCCATGAAATCCAGTTGCTATATAAAAAGTTGAACCATAAACTGCATCTGCAATTGTAAAAGGAGCTTCAATATACTCATATGCTTGAAGAATAGAAAAATAAATTCCTAAAAGAATAGTAAAAAATAATCCTTGAGTAGTTTGAGAGTGGTTTTTTTCTATAAGACTATGATGTGCTCAAGTTACTGTTACACCTGATGCTAATAAAATTGCTGTATTTAATAGGGGAATTTGGAATGGATTAAATGCAATAATTCCTATTGGAGGTCATGATGCTCCTAATTCAATAGCTGGAGAAAGTCTTCTATGAAAAAAAGCTCAGAAAAAAGAAATAAAAAAAAATACTTCTGAAATAATAAATAAAATTATTCCTCATCGTAATCCAATTGTTACTGGAAATGTATGTAGACCTTGAAATGTTCCTTCTCGTGAGATATCTCGTCATCATTGATATATAGTTAAAGAAGTAATTAATAATCCTAAAAATAATAATGAATTATCATATTGATGAAATCATTTTACTAATCCAGAGACTGTGGTTATAGCCCCGATAGCTCCTGTTAGAGGTCATGGTCTATAATCTACTAAATGAAAAGGATGATTAGAATGTGTTGACATTAATTTTAATTTACTTCTCTAGAGTAAAGGGTTCTAAGAACAGCAAATACATAAGATTGAATAATAGCAACTGCTGATTCTAAAACTAATAAAGCAATTTGGGTTCCAATTAATAAAATTATAATTGAGTAAGATAATGAAGGCCCTGTATTTCCTAAAAGAGTTAATAATAAATGACCAGCAATTATATTAGCAGCTAATCGAACTGCTAATGTTCCAGGACGAATAATATTTCTAATAGTTTCGATACAAACTATAAATGGTATTAGAACTGCTGGAGTTCCTTGTGGGACTAAATGAGCAAATATGTGTTGTGTATGATTAATTCATCCATAAATTATAAAAGATAATCATAAAGGTAAAGCTAGACCTAAAGTTAATGTTATGTGACTTGTACAAGTGAAAATATAAGGAAATAAGCCTATAAAATTATTAAATATAATTAAAGAAAAAAGAGAAATAAAAATAAAAGTTCTTCCGTTATGTCCTGATGGGCCTAATAAAGTTTTAAATTCTTTGTGTAAAGTTAATATAATATTATTTCAAATAATTTGGTATCGAGAAGGCATAAATCAGTAAGATATAGGAATTAATATTAAACCTAAAAATGTTCTTATTCAATTTAGAGAAAGATTAAAAATACTTGATGAGGGATCAAAAACAGAAAATAAGTTTGTTATCATTTTCAATTTAATGAATTATAAGATATCTTTTTTATGTCTAAAGTTTTAGGTGCAGAGGGTAAAAATGAATAATAATTTATTATACAAAATAAAATAAAGGTAATAGTAAAAATAATAAATAAGCTTAATCAACCAATTGGGGCTATTTGTGGTATCAAAAAATACTAACAAAGATAATAATTTTAACTTGACAAGTTAATGTTATAATTTAACTAATTTTTTTTTTTTTTTTTTAATTCAATTATTTTTATACAATATATTTTATTAAATAATTATTATTATATTATATTATGAGATAGAATATTTATTAATTGTTTGTATCATTAGAAGTAATTGCTAATTTACTATAAAATGGTTTAAGAGACCAGTACTTGCTTTCAGTCATCTAATGAATTATTACTTATAGATGAAATTCATTTAATAAAATTATTTACAGGAATTCTTTCAATTACAATTGGTATAAAACTATGATTTGCACCACAAATTTCTGAGCATTGTCCATAAAATAAACCTGGACGGTTAATTGAGAAGTTAGTTTGATTAAGACGCCCAGGAGTTCCATCAATTTTAACTCCTAAAGCAGGCACTGTTCATGAATGAATTACATCTGCAGCTGTAATTAAGATTCGAATTTGATTATTTATTGGTAAAACAATTCGATTATCTACATCTAATAATCGAAATCTATTATTAGAAAGTTCATTTGTTGGAATTATATATGAATCAAATTCAATATTTAAAAAATCTGAATATTCATAACTTCAGTATCATTGATGTCCAATTGATTTAAGTGTAATAATAGGTTCATTAATTTCATCTAATAAGTAAAGAAGACGAAGAGAAGGTAAGGCAATGAATAATAAAACAATTGCAGGTAAAATTGTTCAAATTACTTCAATGGTTTGTCCATGAAGAAGGAATCGGTTAGTATATGAATTAGAACATAATATTCCTATTAAATATCCTACTAAAATTGTAATTATAACAAGAATTAATATCACATGATCATGAAAAAAAATTAATTGTTCTATTAAAGGGGAGGAACTATCTTGTAAACCTAAATTTGCTCATGTTGCCATTAATTATTTTCTAATAAAAGAAAAATCTTTATATATGAAGCTTAAATCCATTGCACTAATCTGCCACATTAGAAATTATTTAATAATGGTAATTCAGAATAACTATGTTCTGCAGGTGGAATATTTTGGTATCATTCAATAGATGAATTTAATTGTATAGGATAAATTACTTGTCGTTGAGTAATTATACTTTCTCAAATAATATATAAAAAGTATAAAATTCCTAAAAGAGAAATTGAGGAACCAATAGTAGACACAATATTTCAGGCTGTATAGGCATCAGGGTAATCTGAATATCGACGAGGTATTCCTGCTAATCCTAGAAAGTGTTGTGGAAAAAAAGTTAAATTTACTCCTAAAAATATAACAATAAATTGACTTTTTAGTATAGATGGACTTAAAACTAATCCAGTAAATAAGGGGTATCAATGAATGAACCCTGCTATAATAGCAAATACTGCTCCTATAGATAAAACATAATGAAAGTGAGCAACGACATAGTATGTATCATGTAGAATAATGTCAATAGATGAATTAGCTAATACAACTCCTGTTAATCCACCTACTGTAAATAAAAATACAAATCCTAAAGCTCATAGTAGAGCTGGGGAATAATTTAATTGAGATCCATGAAGAGTAGCAAGTCAACTAAAAATTTTAATTCCTGTTGGTACAGCAATAATTATAGTTGCAGAAGTAAAGTAAGCTCGTGTATCTACATCTATTCCTACAGTAAATATATGGTGAGCTCATACAATAAATCCTAAAAGTCCAATTGCTAATATAGCATAAATTATTCCTAAAGATCCAAAAGTTTCTTTTTTTCCACATTCTTGGCTAATAATATGAGAAATTATTCCAAATCCAGGTAAAATTAAAATATAAACTTCTGGGTGACCAAAGAATCAAAATAAGTGTTGATATAAAATAGGATCTCCACCTCCTGCCGGGTCAAAAAATGATGTATTAAGATTTCGATCTGTAAGAAGTATAGTAATAGCTCCAGCTAAAACAGGGAGAGAGAGAAGTAATAAAATTGCTGTAATTACAACGGATCACACAAATAATGGTATTCGATCTAATGAAATACCGGATGACCGTATATTAATTACTGTAGTAATAAAATTTACAGCTCCTAAAATAGAAGAAATTCCTGCTAAATGTAAAGAAAAAATAGCTAAATCTACTGATGCTCCTCCATGAGCAATTCCTGACGAAAGGGGAGGATAAACTGTTCAACCAGTTCCTGCTCCGTTTTCTACTATTCTGCTTGCTAATAATAATGTAAGTGAAGGAGGTAGTATTCAGAATCTTATATTATTTATTCGTGGAAATGCTATATCTGGTGCTCCTAATATAAGAGGAACTAATCAATTTCCGAATCCTCCAATTATAATTGGTATAACTATGAAGAAAATTATTACAAATGCATGTGCTGTAACAATTACATTATAAATTTGATCATCACCAATTAATGCTCCAGGGTGTCCTAGTTCGGCTCGTACAAGAATTCTTAATGAAGTTCCTACTATTCCTGATCATGCCCCGAAAATAAAATAAAGTGTTCCAATATCTTTATGATTTGTTGAAAATAACCATTGTTGCAATTAATTAAGATAAATTGTTAATGAATGATGATTAAATGGCTGAAAATTTAGGTAATAGATTGTAAATTTATTTATGAAACAAGAGTTTCTTTAATCAGGCTTTATATTCAATATAATGATATTAGAATGCAATTCTAAAGGAATAATTAATTAATTATTAAAGCTTAAAAGGATAAATCTTATATTTATAGCTTTGAAGGCTATTAGTTTAATTAACTTAAAGCCTTCATTATACTATTTTATTTAAATTAAATATAAAGTTCTAATAATAAAAGTTAATCCAAAAAGAGAAAAAAAAGATATAATTCTGTATATAATTATATTTAAATTATTATGATTAATTGAAATAATAAAATTATTTTCATAATAATTTAGTATAAAAGCTGAAAAACATATTCGTAAATAAAAAAATAAAGTAATTAAAGTTATAACAGTTAATAAAGATATTAAAAATAATTGATTATTAAAAGATAATCTTTGGATAACAATTCATTTAGGTAAGAATCCTAAAAATGGAGGTAATCCTCCTAATGATAATAAATTTATAAATAAAGAAAATTTAATAATTTTTGATTTAAAAAATATGGAGAATAAATGATTAATATGAAATAATTTAAAAATATAAAAGAAAAATACTAAATTAAATGATAAAAAACAATAAAATAAAAAGTAAATTAGTCATAAATTTTCTCTTGACATTAAAGCTGTTAATATTCAACCTAAATGATTAATTGAAGAAAAAGCTATAATTTTCTTTAAAGAAGTTTGATTTAATCCTCCTAAAGATCCAATTACAATTGAGAAAATAATGGAAATTAAAAATAATAAATTATTATAATTGTAAATATTAATAATATATGATATTAATATAATAGGAGCAATTTTTTGTCATGTTATTAAAATTAAAGCACTTATTCATGATAGTCCTTCTATGACTCCTGGAAATCAAAAATGAAAAGGAGCTGTTCCTCTTTTTAATAAAAGAGATAATAAAATTATTATAAAATTAAAATTTATAAAAACTATTCTAAATTGATAAAAATTAAATTTCAATAAGTTTAAGATAATAGCAAATAATATTACTGAAGAGGCTAAAGCTTGAGTTAAAAAATATTTTAATGAAGCTTCTGAAGACATTAAATTATTAGAGTCATTTATTAAGGGAATAAATGCCAGTAAATTAATTTCTAGTCCTATTCAAGCTCTTAATCAAGAATTAGAAGAAATTGTAATAAAAGTTCCTATTATTAAAGTTAAAATAAATAAGATTTTAGATGAATTTTTTAAAATTAAAAAGAAAAGGATTATAACCTTTATAAGTGGGGTATGAACCCAATAGCTTAATTAGCTTACCTTTTTATAAATATGTAATTTTAATTGTAATTATATATTTTAGTGTATGATGCACAAAAACTTTTGATGTTTTAAGAAATAGTTTAATTCTATTAAATATAAATTCATCTTTTTATTAAAATAAAAATTTATCAATAATAAATAATTAAATAATTATTCATTTAATGAATAAAATTATTAAATTTCATGATTTACTCTATCAAAGTAATCCTTTTATCAGGCAATTCATT